CCTCTTCCCCTATGTGGCCTATTGGTACTGGTGGAGTAGGATTGACCTGTAAATACAGAACCTATAGGTGTAGCCTTTCGCTCAATACTAGAGTCGACAATTAAACCATAGCATCTGAGGTTACATTAATGGAGGATACACGACAGAAGGAATTGTTCTATTTCCAAACTTTACCTTCAACAAGCGTAGATTTTTTTTTTCAAAATTTTTATTTCTATCCCGATCTCAAATCATGTGTCTTTCTCGTAAGATTGAGAGCAATAAAAAAAAGAATCAAATCGCACCATCTCTGTAATAGGTAAATGCCTCTTTTTCTCCTGAAGTTGTCGGAATTATTCGTAATAAAATATTGGCTATAATTGAAAAGGTCTTATCAATAAAATTTCCATTTATCCGCGATCTAGGCATAGGTAGCAATCCATTCTATAATTATTCTCATTACCTCTAGTGGTAAACCGATCCCACAAAGAAAAGAATTGTACAGTACGAAATAACATAAAAACAGATTCATTAATAAAAAAGATATGGGACCTTTATTTATATTTATTCAAATTGTTCTTTTTTGACAGGAATAAAAAAAAAAAACAAAGAAATAAATATTGGAGTACGCCTCGATTTCATCCTAATGTAAATGGAGTAGTATACCAACAAAATAAAGTATTCAATTTCATTTAAGTTACAGATTATAATAACGAAAAGTTTTTTATTGAATTCTCATCCAATCCAAAGAAGAAAAAAAAGGATCGAATAACCATTCTACGATGAAAAAACCCGCCTGTTTTATTTTGTATGCATAGGAGGTATACACTATACAATCAACTATATATATATATTATTATATATATATAATTTATATGAATATTTGTAATAGATCTGCAGGGTAGGGTTTGTTGTTTAGAGAGAACTCTAAAACTGGACTGGAAAGGAATTTGAGAATTCTTAAGATATGGAATCATAGTCTAAATAGAATCGTGATCTAAAGAGATCCATTAACCGAAGTGAAAAAATAGACCTATCAATCAGCTGATTCGTTATAATTTAGTGATTGCCTCCGGTACCGTTATAAAATAACAGAAAAAGAGGCGAAGGCTGGTTTGGTTTTGCAAACATGAATAGAATCTTTCTAACAGTTTTCTTATTTTCTATTTATCCGCATAACCTCAAAAGAAAGATATTTCTTTGACTTTGATGAAAATTTATATATTTTTCTAGTTAGAATTAGAATTGATTGGTCGTTCCTATCCAATAATCTACTAGTACCGGCTCGCTATTCACTCGGTTTTTGGGTCATAATCATTATGTAGGAGAGATGGCCGAGTGGTTGAAGGCGTAGCATTGGAACTGCTATGTAGGCTTTTGTTTACCGAGGGTTCGAATCCCTCTCTTTCCGTACCTTCATCTAATTCACTGATCTTACTAACCAAAAGAGTAAAATAGCACTATATAAAATTATATTCCAAGACAACAGTTAGACCTTTCTTTGATATATATATTTTATTCCTAATTGTTGTGGCATGTAAAATACTGAAAGGAAAAGAGTAGACAAGGAATGAAAACCTACCTCTCGTTCTATGATACCTAAATGGGATAAAAATCCGGATCAAACCCTTATTTATCTTAACCTTAGGTTAATTTACTTCGACGAAAGGGATCAAAATTGTCCGAACCCTTGTGATTTTTTTTATTTTCGTTAGGTTTAGGTCTGGCGCGAATAATATTCTACGACTAGCAATTCATTTATTTTCAAACCGACCCATTTACTATCTATTATTTGATTGACTAATCCTTTATATTGGAATGGTTGAAGAGTCAAATGTTTTGGCATTTCGTCCTGAGAGGATGAATCGAAAGAATTTTGAATCAGAGCTCTAGAGTTTTGTTCATCCCTCGCCGTAATAATATCTCGGGGTTTGCAGCGATAACTTGGTATATCTACTATACGACCATTGACTAAAATATGTCTATGGTTAACTAATTGACGGGCTCCAGGAATAGTCGGAGCCATACCCAATCGAAAAAGGATGTTATCCAAGCGCATTTCAAGTAATTGGAGTAAAACCTGACCTGTTGACCCCTTGGCTTTACCGGCGATACGAACGTATTTAAGTAATTGTCGTTCTGTAAGACCATAATGAAAACGCAACTTTTGTTTTTCTTCTAGACGAATACGATATTGAGATTTTTTACCGGAACGTGATTGGTTTCTAAGATCACTTCCGGCTCTAGGCCTTTTATTAGTTAGTCCCGGTAAAGCTCCCAGGCGGCGTATTTTTTTGAAACGAGGTCCCCGGTAACGCGACATAAAGACTCCTTATTCTTATTTATATTTCTTATTTATATTGAATTCTTATTGATGAAATTTCATTTTACAGAATAAACCTAAACTAAAACTGAACTAAATAATAAATGAAGCGAAGTTTACGAAAGTAGTGTACTTGTACTCTAAATACTCTAAAGAATAATTAGATGAATAAATATCCAAACCTTTCTATTCTATATATATTCTATATAAAGATTCTATATAGATAAAAGAGATTCTTTTCATGGCATAGTTAGAAGTTCCGATAAGATAAAAAATATATTTTTCACAATATTCTTTGATTTCGGATTTCAAAAGGGCATTCTCAATCATGTAAAAACTAGAAGAAAATAAATAGAGAAAAGCCGGCTATCGGAATCGAACCGATGACCATCGCATTACAAATGCGATGCTCTAACCTCTGAGCTAAGCAGGCTCACATAAGATAAATTCTACTGCATAGGGATTGTCATCTTAGCTATTAATTAATATACTTATTTGCATTCTTAGCGATTCCTATTAGCTAGTCATAATCATAATGAATATGACTATAGAAAAAATAAAATATAGAATTGAAAGGAAATATTCAATACTCATACTTACCATAGGCCATAGAATATAACGATAAATGAATATAACGATAAATCTATCGATATATAATTATTTTATTTATTTTTATCACATCACAATTATATAGCACAATTCTATAGTATAGCATTTAATATTAAAAATTATTAGATTCGATCTATTTTTAGATTAAATCATTTTCGTTTTTGCTTTCAAATGCTATTTTAAAGTCTTTTTATTACACTTCTTTATTTTATTCCATATCATACATATTTTATATTTCTATTTATAAATGGAATGATTTGGTCTAAATAATGAGACATTATTGCGCTTTGATTCGTAAAGATGGAAGCTCAGACGAAAAAAAGAATCGACCGTTCAAGTATTCCAAATTGCGTGGGAAAAACGAGCAGAAGAGAGACATATATACGTGGTATATCTACATCTATATTGAATTGCAGATACAGAAATGATAGAATCGTTTCTGATTGGACCAAATGTGGGTGCGGGTCTCCTATAGAAGATGAAAGAAGATAGCCAAGAAAAAAAAAAGAGGATAAAAACTTTTTCGAGATAGGAATCAGTATTTAATGAATTCAACGGTTCCAGTAGAAATGAAATAAAAAAGAGAACGACATCTCAATAAAAATGAGATACTAATCTCAAAACAAAAAGGGGATATGGCGAAATTGGTAGACGCTGCGGACTTAATTGGATTGAGCCTTGGTATGGAAACCTACTAAGTGAGAACTTTCAAATTCAGAGAAACCCCGGAATTAATAAAAATGGGCAATCCTGAGCCAAATCCTATTTTACAAAAACAAACAAAGGCCCAGAAGGTGAAAAAAGGATAGGTGCAGAGACTCAATGGAAGCTGTTCTAACAAATGGAATTGACTGTGTTGCATTGGTAGAGGAATCCTTCCATCGAAACTTCCGAAAAGATGAAGGATATACGTATATACATACGTATACGTACTGAAATACTCTATCAAATGATTAATGACGACCTGAATCTGTATTTTTATATGAATTTATATGAAAAAGGGAAAAATTGTTGTGAATCGATTCTATATTGAAGAAAGAATCGAATATTCATTGATCAAAGCATTCACCACACAGTCTGATAGTTCTTTTGCAGAACTAATTAATCGGACGAGAATAAAGATAGAGTCCCATTCTACATGTCAATACCGGCAACAATGAAATTTATAGTAAGAGGAAAATCCGTTGACTTTAAAAATCGTGAGGGTTCAAGTCCCTCTATCCCCAAAAAGCCCATTCAACTCCTTAACTATTTATCTTATCCTTTTTTTCGTTAGTAGTTCAAAATTCGTTATCTTTCTTATTCACCCTACTCTTTTACAAACGGATCCGAGAGAAAAATTTGTCTCTTATGACAAGTCTTGTGATATATGATACATGTACAAATGACCGTCTTTGACCAAAGACTCCCCATTTGAACGAGTCATGGTCGATAGCATTATTCATACTGAAACTGACAAAGTCTTCCTTTTTTGAAGATCCAAGAAATTATAGCACCTGGATAATACCCTTTGAATTGACATAGACCTAAGTTATCTAGTAAAATGCGGATGCGGTATCGGGAATGGGAATGGTCGGGATAGCTCAGCTGGTAGAGCAGAGGACTGAAAATCCTCGTGTCACCAGTTCAAATCTGGTTCCTGGCACACGATTAATTTTTATGAGTCTCTTTTCCACAAATTACTTAATACTTAATATAAATAGACATATATATTCATTAATAGTTTAGATCATATTACATACGTTTATCCGCCTCGGTCTTTAGAGAAATACCCCATCTATAAAATAGATGGGTAAAGTGTTTTTTATACAAAGTATGTAACAAAAATAATTATATTTTAGATTCTTTTTTTCTCTCTCGTTCAAAAATAAAGTTAATACCTAATACCTCATACGCATATACATATTCGAAAGGTTAAATTAGTTGTTAGCTTATCCATAATACAAACGAGACTTAAATTACTCTGTTTAATCTAGAACAGAACCTTGAATCTATGGAATTGTAGAAGTGAAAAAAAGTTTCTTATTTTTCAATGAGCATCTTGTATTTCATAAAAATTGGGGGCAATATAATCCTTACGTAAAGGCCA